CAATAAAAAAATCAAGATATGTACTAACTTAAATAGAATTTTCTAATTTTATATTCTTACTTATTGTTTATTGTGAGTCTTTCTTAAATACTTCAACTATTCAAATCAAGAAGTTACAATTGGTCAAATGATATAACTAAAGTACTCGTAAAACGTGAATACTTAGTTAGTCACTAATATATTTATGAAGATACCGAAAATGAAAAATTCAATGATTATTAAAAAATTTCTAGTCATAGAGCAAGTATAAAGAATTACACTAAAAATACTAATATGAATCATAGGATTAGATTAACTAAGATCACTAACCTGGCCTAATGAAATAAGAACTCGCTATTTTAGTTAGTTTATTCAAAATAATGAACTAGTTCATTATGGAATTGATTGATTTATTTCCAGTCTAATAAAATAAAAAACATTAAAGATTAAAGTTTTTCAGTAAGCAACAAGGGTGGGGTTCTTAACCCTTTCGATGTATTTTAGTACATGTAAATTAAATGTAGAACGACGAAAATAGGCAGAAATAGAAATGTAGGGTCTTTTTGATTCTTTATGTTATAGAGTTCAACCAATTTAATTGCTAGGGCACGGCATATTCTATAGATTTGAATAAGAAAGAGAAATAAAAGTATCAATATCAATCAATACAAATTTTTCTTTCTTACGAATATTGTATGGACTAGAAAAACCATTTTCTTTTTGAAAAAAAAATCATATATCCTCTTCTTCTAGTAATATTTTATGCAATTTTCACATATCTTTCACCTATCTACATTTATATGAAAATAATATTATCTAGAGAATAAAAAGAACAATTCGTTTTGAACAATAGATGTCTTTCACATCCAACTATAATAATGAGTAACCTCTTCATTTTTAAATGGCAGTTCCAAAAAAACGTACTTCTATATCAAAAAAGCGTATTCGTAAAAATATTTGGAAACGGAAGGGATATTGGGCAGCGTTAAAAGCTTTTTCGTTAGGGAAATCTCTTTTGACCGGAAATTCAAAAAGTTTTTTTGTGCGACAAACAAATAAGTAATAAAACGTTGGAATAATCTGAATTGATTTGACTCGAAAAAAAGGTCCATTTCATAATTAAAAATGAACAATTTACATTACCTATTGTTATTATTGTTGGGCTAATCAATATGAAATGGACCTTTCTTTTCTCCTATGATATGTGGAATAAGAATTCTTCTGTTTAATGAATTCTACAACTAATACTTTTTTTGTTTGAAAAAAGAATAAAGACAGGAGGTTTTAACCCTCTTTTAGTATGTTTTTTCATTTCCAAGGTGGGGAGTTTTATTTTCCCCATCGAACTATTTGTTACAATTCCAATAATAAATAAGAAAATTCTTTTTTCTCTCTATATCATATCTATAGAAGAGCAAATAGAAAATCTTTAGCTAAGTTAAAATTAATGAATTGTTGATACTAATTGATTCCATTTTTAAAACTTTTTGTGTAACTTTCGGACTTCTTAATTTCCTTTCTCTAAATTATTAGATAGATCTCCCATATATCTTTCGCTTTCAACCCAATCAAAAAAGCCGTTAGCTTAGTTAGGATATTGTGTACGAAAAATGTGTCATTTTAAAATAATTCAAACAAAATGGGGTCTATTTTGTAAAAATGCATTTTTTTGAGTTCGATCGCGGTAGAATTATCTAGTTACAAGAGTTCAATCTCAGGAAAGCATAACCTACACGAAAGTCTTAAATTAATTTAATAAACTGACACCCTAAATGAAAATAATGAACCTTCAAATCCCTATTTGAATGAATTTGGATTTATCAGTTTAAATCTTTCCTAAAAAACATTGCATTGAATTTACTCCTCCAATCTCGACGATTGAATATGAATAGGCTATTATGAGTTCGAGCAAGCCGCTATGGTGAAATCGGTAGACACGCTGCTCTTAGGAAGCAGTGCTAAAGCATCTCGGTTCGAGTCCGAGTAGCGGCATGCCATCTTCGAGAAGAGATACAATAGATCATATAATGAATTCAGTTCCCAATTTTAATTTCTTAATTAAGATTAAGGGATTCAAGATTTTTATGATATTTTTAACTTTAGAGCATATATTAACTCATATTTCTTTTTCGATGGTTTCAATTGTAATTACAATTCATTTGATAACCTTATTTTTCGATGAAATCGTAAAACTATATGATTCATCAGAAAAAGGCATGATAACTACTTTTTTCTGTATCACAGGATTATTAGTCACTCGTTGGATTTATTCGGGACATTTCCCCCTAAGTAATTTATATGAATCATTAATATTTCTTTCATGGAGTTTCTCCATTATTCATATAGTTCCGTATTTCAAAAAAAAAAAAAACCATTTAAGCACAATAACTGCACCAAGTGCTATTTTTACCCAAGGCTTTGCTACTTCAGGTATTTTAACTGAAATACATCAATCCGAAATATTGGTACCCGCTCTCCAATCTGAATGGTTAATAATGCACGTAAGTATGATGATATTGGG